GTATTTAATGTGTAATTTTATGATTACGGTTCTAAAATGATATTTTGATTAATTTTTCTTTCTATTTCAAAAACTATAAAGGAAATGGTGGATTTAACAAGTAAATTTATTGTTTAAATATCATACAATAAATTGCGTATGTATATAAGATCTTATATAATTATTAAAATAAACTTATAGGCCTAATAGTTTTATTTGAATCATTTATATATATATAATAAATTTATTAATATACAGAACCACTTTAATGTTTAGACCTATAGAAAATAAGTTTAAAATTATTTATATATAATATATTTATATAAATATAGTGAATATCTTATAATATATATTATTATTAAATAAATGCTTATATATTAATAAGTTCTTATTGACCCCTTTTCTCCAGGGTCTAAGTTCAGTTAAGCATTTCTTGAACAAATAGGGAATAAATTAATCAGTCGGTATTATCAAGTGAGGAATATTTCTGGATTTAAGTTAATAAAGTTTTCAAAAAAAAAAAATTATTATAATTTTGATTTTTTTTTACAAATAATTCAAATAATATTTTATGAAAAATGGTTGAATAATGATCTATTAACTAGATTAGGGATTATTTTCTGGAAGGAAAGCACAATCTTTTTTTACAGGCAAGATTGTGCTTTAGAGGAAAATAATCCCTAATCTAAAAACTATAAAGGAAATGGTGGATTTAACAAGTAAATTTATTGTTTAAATATCATACAATAAATTGCGTATGTATATAAGATCTTATATAATTATTAAAATAAACTTATAGGCCTAATAGTTTTATTTGAATCATTTATATATATATAATAAATTTATTAATATACAGAACCACTTTAATGTTTAGACCTATAGAAAATAAGTTTAAAATTATTTATATATAATATATTTATATAAATATAGTGAATATCTTATAATATATATTATTATTAAATAAATGCTTATATATTAATAAGTTCTTATTGACCCCTTTTCTCCAGGGTCTAAGTTCAGTTAAGCATTTCTTGAACAAATAGGGAATAAATTAATCAGTCGGTATTATCAAGTGAGGAATATTTCTGGATTTAAGTTAATAAAGTTTTCCTTTTTTTTTGAAAAAAAAAAAAAAAAAAAAAAATAATAATTATAATTTGTATTTATATATGATTTTAAATCAATAATTTTAAAGAGTTGATAAAAAAAATATTTGTTTTATATTGGTTTTTAATAATTATAGAATGAGAAAATTTTTCATATTCTTTTTGAAATGAGCGGGGGGCATGCCCCCCAAGACTTTTTGCCCCGATTTTTTTGGGCAAAGAGATTAAACAAGATTACAAGTTCTTAAAATGTTATACAATATGGTAAGGTATTATTATATTTGAGTTATGGACCATACAATAATTGTGATATATTTAATAAAGTGTAATTTTATTGCTACAGTGGCTGGTGGCTTTAAAATTCATGAGCGGGGGGCATGCCCCCCAAGACTTTTTGCCCCGATTTTTTTGGGCAAAGAGATTAAACAAGATTACAAGTTCTTAAAATGTTATACAATATGGTAAGGTATTATTATATTTGAGTTATGGACCATACAATAATTGTGATATATTTAATAAAGTGTAATTTTATTGCTACAGTGGCTGGTGGCTTTAAAATTCATGAGCGGGGGGCATGCCCCCCAAGACTTTTTGCCCCGATTTTTTTGGGCAAAGAGATTAAACAAGATTACAAGTTCTTAAAATGTTATACAATATGGTAAGGTATTATTATATTTGAGTTATGGACCATACAATAATTGTGATATATTTAATAAAGTGTAATTTTATTGCTACAGTGGCTGGTGGCTTTAAAATTCATGAGCGGGGGGCATGCCCCCCAAGACTTTTTGCCCCGATTTTTTTGGGCAAAGAGATTAAACAAGATTACAAGTTCTTAAAATGTTATACAATATGGTAAGGTATTATTATATTTGAGTTATGGACCATACAATAATTGTGATATATTTAATAAAGTGTAATTTTATTGCTACAGTGGCTGGTGGCTTTAAAATTCATGAGCGGGGGGCATGCCCCCCAAGACTTTTTGCCCCGATTTTTTTGGGCAAAGAGATTAAACAAGATTACAAGTTCTTAAAATGTTATACAATATGGTAAGGTATTATTATATTTGAGTTATGGACCATACAATAATTGTGATATATTTAATAAAGTGTAATTTTATTGCTACAGTGGCTGGTGGCTTTAAAATTCATGAGCGGGGGGCATGCCCCCCAAGACTTTTTGCCCCGATTTTTTTGGGCAAAGAGATTAAACAAGATTACAAGTTCTTAAAATGTTATACAATATGGTAAGGTATTATTATATTTGAGTTATGGACCATACAATAATTGTGATATATTTAATAAAGTGTAATTTTATTGCTACAGTGGCTGGTGGCTTTAAAATTCATGAGCGGGGGGCATGCCCCCCAAGACTTTTTGCCCCGATTTTTTTGGGCAAAGAGATTAAACAAGATTACAAGTTCTTAAAATGTTATACAATATGGTAAGGTATTATTATATTTGAGTTATGGACCATACAATAATTGTGATATATTTAATAAAGTGTAATTTTATTGCTACAGTGGCTGGTGGCTTTAAAATTCATGAGCGGGGGGCATGCCCCCCAAGACTTTTTGCCCCGATTTTTTTGGGCAAAGAGATTAAACAAGATTACAAGTTCTTAAAATGTTATACAATATGGTAAGGTATTATTATATTTGAGTTATGGACCATACAATAATTGTGATATAATAAAGTTTTATTCTTGCTTTGTTATTAACATTTATGAAAAGCTTTTATGTATTTAAATTTCTAGATGATTTATTCTGCAGTGGTTAATTTTATACTATTAGTGAAAATTAGATATAGTTTTTTGTTTAATATTGGTTAAATGCGTGCCAGCTGCCGCGGTTAGACGTGAAATATGAGTTAATATTTTTAGTTAAAAGTTAGTTGTTTAGGATAAAATAAATTTCAGATTTGGTTGGTGAAATAATTTAAAATTTGTTTTATTTTTGTATTGTATTTATGAAACTTTGAAATATATTTTATAAACTAGGATTAGATACCCTATTATTTTATATGTAAATGTGGAAAATTGGAGTAGTATTAGTTATGATCTTGAAACTCAAAGAATTTGGCGGTGTTCTATTCCTTTCAGAGGAATCTGTTCCGTGATCGATAATACACGATTTATTATACTTAGTCTGGTTACAGTTTGTATACCGCCGTCATAAGATTATCTTGTGGAGAGTTAAAAATTTCTTGAATTTGAAATAAAATATATGTCAGGTCAAGGTGCAGCTTATGGTTAAGTGGAAATGGATTACAATAATATTAATTATAACGGATAATTGATTTAAAATTGATTTGAAGGTGGATTTGATTGTAAATTGATATTAAATGATTTATTGATTTAGGCTCTAGAATGTGTACATATCGCCCGTCGCTCTCGTTTTAAGATGAGATAAGTCGTAACATAGTAGACGTACTGGAAAGTGTGTCTAGAATGACAAAGTAGAGCTTGATAGAGAGCATTTCATTTACATTGAAGAGGTTTTGTGCAATTCAAATATTTTGAGAGTATAAATTATTTTATTTTTAAATTAAAATAATATTTTGTTTTGTTATTTAAGTATATTTTATTGAAATTATTTATATTAAAATTATAGTTCAATTGTACAGTGATGGATTTTTGAAATATATTGAAAGTGTTTTTTTAGGAAGAGAATTAATTGTACCTTTTGTATCAGGGTTTATTAATTAAGATTAATTTATTATTTAATTTCTCGAATTATAAAGAGTTACTTTATTATTTTTGTTAATGTAGTATAATTATAGGAAATTGTGAAGTGGTAATGAAATGTTATTCGTTTTTTAAGATATCTAGTTTCTTAAGATTGAAATTTAATTTCGATATTAATTTATTTATATTGAAATTATATATATATATGAATATAAATTGTTAATGTAAAATGCTTCAGGGATAAGCTTGAAGTATAAATTATATAATATTATTTTATTTTTGTATGTGAGCTTTATAATGGTTATTATTTGGAGTATGTTATAATTTTTTATTTATTGATTTATATAATCAATTATTAATTTATTATTAAGATGTTATAATTAATTATTTGTTGTTAATAATAATGATAAAATTAGTAAAATGATTTGTTTTTAATAGTATTGGTGTTAATTAATTAAAAGGAATTAGGCAAAGCTGTGTTGTTCGCCTGTTTATCAAAAACATGTCTTCCTGCTTATTTATATAGGAAGTCGTGCCTGCCCACTGAATATATTTAAAGGGCCGCGGTATTTTGACCGTGCAAAGGTAGCATAATCATTAGTCTTTTAATTGAGGGCTGGAATGAATGGTTTGACGAAACAACTACTGTCTCTTTATTATTTATTGAATTTTACTTTTGAGTGAAAAGGCTCAAATGATGATAGGGGACGAGAAGACCCTATAGATCTTTATATTTTTATTAATTAATTTATTTTAGTGGTGTATTTAATTATATAGTGAAATTATTTTGTTGGGGTGACATGGGAATAAATTAACTTCTTATTAATCAACTCTAATGGGTGATTATATTGATCCTTTATTATGGAATGAAGATTAAGATACCTTAGGGATAACAGCGTAATTTTATTAGAGAGTTCTAATCGACAATAAAGATTGCGACCTCGATGTTGGATTAAGAATATAAGTTGGTGCAGTAGCTAGCAAAATTGGTCTGTTCGACCATTAAATTCTTACATGATCTGAGTTCAAACCGGTGTAAGCCAGGTTGGTTTCTATCTCTATTTATATTTATATATGTTTTAGTACGAAAGGACCAAACATATTAAATAATTTATTTGAATTGAATTAAATTACTATTTTGGCAGAAAAGTGCAATGAATTTAGAATTCATGAATGTAATTATATTACATATAGTATTGTTATTAAATTGTTTATTAAGTATAGTTAGTATATTAATTTTAGTGATTTTTGTATTGATCGGGGTGGCCTTTTTAACTTTATTGGAACGGAAAGTTTTGGGATATATTCAGATTCGAAAAGGTCCTAATAAAGTTGGTATTTTGGGTTTGCCTCAACCTTTTGCTGATGCGATTAAATTATTTTGTAAGGAGCAAACATTTCCTATAATATCTAATTATTTAATATATTTTTTTTGTCCGATTGTTAGTTTATTTTTGTCTCTTTTAATTTGGATGATTTATCCTATGGGATATGAATTAATTTCTTTTGATTTGGCTTTATTGTTTTTTTTTTGTTGTACTGGTATAGGGGTTTATTCTGTAATATTGGCGGGTTGATCATCTAATTCTAATTATGCTTTATTAGGGGGTTTACGAGCAGTAGCGCAAACTATTTCATATGAGGTGAGATTAGCTTTAATTTTATTAAGTTATATTATTTTGGTTGGTGGTTTTGGAATAAATTTATTTTTTATTTATCAAGGTTATATTTGATTTTTCTTTTTGTGTATGCCTTTATTTTTTTGTTGATTTTCTTCTTGTTTAGCTGAGACTAATCGTACTCCCTTTGATTTTTCTGAAGGTGAGTCTGAGTTGGTTTCGGGTTTTAATGTTGAGTATAGAAGAGGGGGTTTTGCATTAATTTTTATGGCTGAATATTCAAGAATTTTATTTATGAGAATACTTTCTATAGTGGTTTTTTTTGGAGGTAATGCTTATTCTATTATATTTTATTTAGGTTTTATTTTTATTTCTTTTGCTTTTATTTGGGTTCGTGGTACTTTACCACGATTTCGTTATGATAAATTAATGTATTTGGCTTGAAAGAGATATTTACCTATATCATTAAATTATTTTATTTTTTTTTTTTGTTTTGGCTTTTTAGTTAGTTGTTTTTAATTATTGAGATATTTTAAGAATAGAGTAAAGAGAGTAAAGTTAATAGAATTATAATATTCTATCTTTTGTTTTCAAAACAAATGCTTTAAGCTTATTAACTAATTTAATAAGTTATCTCATGTTAAAATTAACATGGGATTTATAATAAAGTATCTAAAATATGAGACAGTTAGAATTTGTCCAGTTAAAATAAATGGATCTTCGACGGGTCGGGCTCCAATTCATGTTAATAGGATTACAATAGAGGTAAATACTCAAAATAGGATTTGATTAAATGGGTAGAATTGTAATCTCCGGAATTTATTTATATTTATAAATGGTATAATAAATAGGATAGCAATTGATATTGCTAATGCTAGTACTCCTCCTAATTTATTAGGGATTGATCGTAAGATTGCATATGCGAATAGGAAATATCATTCTGGTTGAATATGTACTGGAGTTACTAATGGGTTTGCGGGAATGAAATTATCAGGGTCACCTAATATATAAGGGTCTATTAATGATAATAGGATAAGAGCTATTGTTATAACAATAAATCCTCTAATATCCTTGAAAGAAAAATAAGGATGGAACGGAATTTTATCTAAGTTTCTATTTAATCCTAAAGGATTATTGGATCCTGTTTGATGAAGAAATAATAAATGAATTAGAACAAAAGCGGCAACGATAAATGGTAACACGAAGTGAAATGTAAAGAATCGGTTTAATGTGGCATTATCTACTGCAAATCCTCCTCATACTCACTGAACGAGTTCGGTTCCTAGATATGGAATTGCTGATAGTAAATTAGTAATTACTGTAGCTCCTCAAAATGATATTTGTCCTCAAGGTAATACGTAACCTATAAAAGCTGTTGCTATCAATAAAAATAGAATTAGTGTCCCTACTATTCAAGTATGTATTAGATTAAAGGATCCATAATATAATCCTCGTCCTACATGTAAGTATAAGCAAATGAAAAAGAAGGATGCTCCATTTGCGTGTAATGTTCGTAATAGTCATCCAAAATTTACGTCCCGACAAATGTGGGCTACGCTATTAAAGGCTAAATTAATATCTGATACGTAATGTATAGCCAAAAATAATCCAGTTAAAATTTGGATCACTAAACATAAGCCGAGTAATGATCCAAAGTTTCATCATGCTGAAATATTAGTTGGAGTGGGTAAATCTACTAGGGCTCCGTTGGCGATTTTAATTAATGGGTGGGTTGTACGTATTGGTTTATTCATTTATTAATATATTTGTCGTAAAGGTCCTTCTTGAATTTGGGTAATCTTTACAATTACAATTAGAGTAAAAAGTAAATATATAATTGTTAGAATAGTTAAATTCATATTAGGGTAATTATATAATTGAGATAGATTTTTGTATGATTCCGTTGATAAATTTAAAGTTATTGTATTAATTGATTCTTGTTTAATTAATGGATTTATAACAGTGTAATTTATTAGAAATGTAATAATTAGTATAATAGGAATGAAGGTAATAAATGGTAAAATTATTTTTATTGGAATATAAAATATTTCATTTGAGGCTAGGCTTGTAATATAAATGAATAAAACTAATATTCCTCCTAGGAAAATAAGGAATAGAATATATGAAAATCAAAAGGAATATGAAATTGGTCCTATTATGAGAGCAATTAGGACAGTTTGTAAAATAATTAATAATGTAATGGCTAAAGGGTGATATATAGATGTAAAAGTTAAATTAATAATAAGTATGATAGAAATTAAGGTTGATAAGAAGATATCAGAGAGTAGTTTAAGTAAAATATTAATTTTGGGGATTAATGATGGGTTATTATCCTTCTCTGAAGTTTTAAAAGAATACCTTATTTTTGGTTTACAAGACCAATGTTTTATTTTAAACTATTAAAACTGTTAATGTTTACAATAATATGAATTATGATGATTATAATTTTCTATTTTTCTGGTTTGTGAGTTTATTGTTCTAAGCGGAAACACTTATTAGTAGTATTGCTCAGACTGGAATATATAGTTTTATTTACTTTTGTTCTTTTAATAATTTGGTTAGGATTAGTGGGTTTTGGTCTATATTTTTCTATAATTTATTTAGTATTTTCTGTTTGTGAAGGTGCATTGGGTTTAGGAATTTTAGTATCAATTGTTCGTTCTTATGGAAATGATTATTTTCAATCATTTGTGATTCTCCGATGTTAAAATTTATTTTTGCAGTTGCTTTTTTGATCCCTCTTTGTTTTTTAAATAATTTATCTTGATGAATGGTTCAATTTTTATTTCTATTTTTTACTTTTCTATTCATATTTAATATTAATTTGATGGGAGGATTTGAATCCATGGGTTATATATTTGGTTATGATTTATTATCATATGGTTTAATTTTATTGAGATTTTGGATTTGTAGATTAATAATTATAGCTAGAAGTTCAGTTTTTAATAATAAATATTATCATATAATGTTTTTGGTTTTTGTTGTGTTTTTGATATTAATATTAATATGTACATTTTCAAGACTTAGAATGTTATCATTCTATATTTTTTTTGAAGGTAGATTAATTCCTACATTAATATTGATTTTAGGTTGAGGATATCAACCTGAACGTATTCAGGCTGGTATTTATTTGTTATTTTATACTTTATTTGCATCTTTACCTTTACTTGTATGTTTATTGAACTTTTATAATACAAATGGTACTTTAAATTTATTCGGGTCTTGGGGGGGCGAAATTAATAATATATTTATATATGTTGGGTTAATTATTGCCTTCTTGGTTAAAATACCTATGTTTTTAGTTCATTTATGATTACCTAAGGCTCACGTAGAGGCGCCTATTTCAGGATCAATGATTTTGGCTGGAGTATTATTGAAGTTGGGTGGATATGGATTAATACGGATTTTTAGGATTGCTTTAATTTGTTGTGTAAAATACAATTTTGTCTGAATTGGTATTAGATTAATTGGGGGCTTTCTTATTGGATTAGTTTGTATTCGGCAAGTAGATTTAAAATCATTGATTGCTTATTCTTCGGTCGCTCATATGGGAATAGTATTAGGAGGTTTAATAACTTTAAATAGATGAGGTTTTTGTGGTTCTTATATAATAATAATTGGTCATGGATTATGTTCATCAGGTCTTTTTTGCTTATCTAATATTGTTTATGAACGATTAGGAAGACGAAGATTATTTGTTAATAAGGGTTTATTGAATTTGATGCCTAGTATGGCTTTATGATGATTTTTATTATGTTCTTCTAATATAGCTGCCCCTCCTTCTTTAAATTTACTTGCTGAAATTAGTTTAATTAATAGAATTATATCTTGAAATAGATTGTCTGTTTTTATAATTATATTAATGTCTTTTTTTGGTGCTGTTTATAGTTTATATTTATTTTCTTATAGACAACATGGTAAAATATATTCAGGGGTATTTAGTTATGTAGGGGGATATTTCCGTGAATATATATTATTATTCTTGCATTGATTTCCTTTGAATTTATTAATTATTCGTAGAGATTTTTTTTTTTATTGTTTATACTTAATTAGTTTATTAAGAATATTGATTTGTGATGTCAAAGGTATATTAAATATATTAGGTTATTAATTATAATAATTTTATTTGTAAATTAAGTTTTGTTGTGTTATTTTTCTTTTCAATAATTTTTTTTTCTTGTGGTTTGATATTTTGTATTAACGATTATGTTATTTTTTTAGATTGAAATATTATTAGATTTAATACTAGATCGATTATAATAACAATTCTTTTAGATTATAAATCTCTATTGTTTATAAGATTGGTATTATATATTTCATCTTTAGTTATTTACTATAGAGATTATTATATGGAAGGTGACGTAAATTTAGTTCGTTTTATTATCTTGGTTTTAATGTTTGTCTTATCAATGGTGTTTTTAATTATCAGTCCTAATTTAATTAGAATTTTGCTTGGTTGGGATGGGTTAGGATTAGTTTCTTATTGTTTAGTTATTTATTATCAGAATGTAAAATCCTATAATGCTGGTATGTTAACTGCTTTATCAAATCGTATTGGTGATGTGGCTTTATTAGTATCTATTGCTTGAATATTAAATTATGGTGGTTGAAATTATTTATATGTGGATTGTTTTAATTTCAATTTATTAGAAGTGAAATATATTGTTATGTTAGTGATTTTGGCGGCTCTTACTAAAAGAGCTCAAATCCCTTTCTCCTCTTGATTACCCGCTGCTATAGCTGCACCAACACCAGTATCTGCATTAGTTCATTCTTCAACCTTGGTTACTGCTGGTGTTTATATTTTGATTCGTTTTGGTATATTAATTGAAAGTTATATATTAAATGATTTTTTATTATTTATTGGTTGTATTACGATATTTATAGCTGGATTGGGAGCTAATTTTGAGTTCGATTTAAAGAAAATTATTGCTTTATCTACTTTAAGTCAGTTAGGTTTAATAATAAGAACTATTGGATTAGGATATTATGATTTGGCTTTTTTTCATCTATTAACTCATGCTCTATTTAAGGCTTTGTTGTTTTTATGTGCGGGGGTTATTATTCATAGTTTAAATGATTTACAAGATATTCGAGGTATAGGAAGTATTATCAATCAAATGCCTTTAACTTCTATTTGTTTTGGGATTTCGAATTTATCATTATGTGGAATACCTTTTTTATCGGGATTTTATTCGAAGGATTTAATTTTAGAATTAAGTTTAATAAGAAATTTTAATTTGTTAATTTTTATATTGTTTTTTATTTCTACAGGATTAACTGTTTGTTATACTTTTCGTTTAGTTTATTATGTTATGGTAAGTAATTTTAATTTTAAGTCGTTACATTGCTTAGGTGATGAGGGTTATAGTTTTATCGGACCTATAATTATATTAATGATTATATCTGTATTAGGTGGTTCAATACTATCTTGAATTATGTTTAGTTCTTTACATATAATTTGTTTACCTTTTTGAATAAAAATTCTTGCTTTGATTGTTAGAGCAATTGGAGCTTGATTAGGATTGGAATTATCAATGATAATTTCATATAGGAGAATTTCTATTGAGAAGCAATTTATTATTGGTTTTTTAGGTTCTATATGATTTATACCTTTTATTTCGACATATATAATTAGAGGTATACCTCTTTATAAGGGTTTTGAATTTTCGCGGAGTGTTGATTTTGGTTGAAGTGAGGAATTTGGAGGTCAAGGTATATATTCATATTTTAAAAGCATTAGAATAATTAATCAGGATTATCAGAATAATGCTTTTAAAATTTATTTATTAAGATTCTTTTTTTGATTATTTATTATTTTTTTAATATGACTATTATTAAATGGGTAGGGTTTACTTAAATAGCTTATATAGAGCTTGACATTGAAGCTGTTAAGGAGATTATTTATCTTTAAGTATTAATTGAAACCAAATAGAGGTATATTATTGTTAATAATATCATTGAATTTAATATTCCAATTAAGGAAATAGGATGATCAAAGATGAGCTGCTAACTTACTCTTTTAGCGGTTTAATTCCGTTATTATTTCTTACGGATTAGTTTATATAGTTTAATAAAACGGTACATTTTCATTGTACAGATAATATTTTTGTATTTATAAATAAGGGTGAGATCACCAATCTTTCAGGTCGAAACTGAATGCAGAGTTGCTTCTTATTTTGAGAAAAATTGAAATATCAATACCTTTTGAATGCAACCCAAATGTTATAATTAACTATAATCCCTTTATTCAGCTCATTCAAGAGCTCCCTGATTTCATTCATGGTAAAGTCCTAATAACAAAATTAAAATAAAGAATAGAAGTGTGAATAATCATATTGTGGAATCTGAATGGTTTTGAATAATAATTGCTGGTATAATTAATGCAATTTCTACATCAAAGATGAGGAAGATTACTGCAATAAGGAAGAACCGTAATGAGAAAGGTAGACGAGCTGATCTTTTAGGATCGAAACCACACTCAAATGGTGACGTTTTTTCTCGGTCTATAATGGTCTTCTTGGATAGAAGTAAAGATAATAATATCATGATTAATGATAAAGTGAAAATAATTGTTCCTATAATTATAATTATATTAATTATTTATTTTGATGGTTCAATCCTTTTGATTGGAAGTCAAATATACTTTATATACTAAATAAATAACTATTTACCTCATCAATAAATAGAAATATAAAGAAATAATCATACTACATCTACGAAATGTCAATATCATGCTGCTGCTTCGAAACCGAAGTGGTGATTAGATGAGAAATGGTTTCCAATATGTCGGAATAGACAAATTAATAAAAATGTTGTTCCAATAATTACGTGGAGTCCATGAAAACCTGTTGCTACAAAAAAGGTTGAACCATATACAGAGTCTGCAATTGTGAAGGAGGCTTCAATATATTCATATGCTTGTAAAATTGTAAAATAAATCCCTAATAGAATAGTAAAAAATAATCCTTGTGTGGATTTGGAATGATTATTTTCTATAAGTCTGTGATGGGCTCATGTAACTGTTACTCCTGAGGCTAAAAGAATGGCTGTATTTAATAATGGGATTTGTAGAGGGTTAAAGGGAATGATACCAGCGGGAGGTCAAATTATTCCTAATTCAATTGCTGGTGCCAATCTTCTATGGAAGAATGCTCAAAAAAAGGAGATGAAGAAGAAAACTTCTGATACGATGAATAAGATTATTCCTCATCGTAGTCCTAAGTTTACTGGATAAGTGTGGAGTCCTTGATAAGTTCCCTCACGTGTAATATCTCGTCATCATTGAATTATAGTTAAAATAGTAATAAGGACTCCAATTATTAAAATGTTGAATTTAAATTGATGAAATATACTAATTAAGCCTGAAGCGATTGTTAAAGCTCCAATTGCCCCAGTAATAGGTCATGGACTAACATTTACTAAATGATAAGGATGATTGGAATGTGTTGTCATTAATTAACCTCTCTAGAATATAATGTAGTTAAAACTGCAAATACGTAAGATTGAATAATAGATACAGCGATTTCCAATGCTAATAATAGGATTTGTGAAATAATTAGAACTTGGATAAGTAAGGCTGAGCTTATACATGAGGGTCCAGTATTACCTAATAATGTTAATAAAAGATGGCCGGCGATTATATTTGCTGCCAGTCGGACAGCTAGGGTTATTGGTCGGATAATATTTCTAATAGTTTCAATGCAAACTATAAAAGGTATTAGTACTGCAGGAGTACCTTGGGGTACTAAATGAGCAAATATATGCTGGGTGTGATTAATTCATCCATATAATATAAATCTTAATCATAAAGGTAATGCTAATGTTAAGGTAAATGATAAATGGCTTGATCTTGTGAAAATGTATGGGAATAACCCTAAAAAATTATTAAATAAGATTAGGGAAAATAAGGAGATGAAGATAAATGTTCTTCCTATTTGTTTATTTGCTAATAATACTTTAAATTCTTCGTGTAACTTATTTAATAATAAATTTCATAGAACTAGAATTCGAGTTGGAATTAATCAATAGGATAATGGGATAATTATTAAACCTAAGAATGTTCTAGTTCAATTTAATGGTATAGATATAATATTTGAACTTGGATCGAAAGAGGAAAATAAATTAGTTATCATTTTCAATTAATTGAGTTTTTTTCTTTTTGTGTATTAATTTCATCTGTTGATGCGGATGGTTGAATTAGGAAGTAATTTATTATTATAATAATAATGAATGTGATAATAAAAAATATCATTAAAATAGTTCATCTTATTGGTGCTATTTGTGGAATCAAGAAATATCATTGATTATGATAATTTTAACATGACATATTAATGTTATAATTTAACTAATTTCTTTCATCAGAAGTAATCGTGAATTACTATAATATGGTTTAAGAGACCATTACTTACTTTCAGTCATCTGATGATGCGTAATTCTTAATTCATGAAATGAATGTTTTTAAGTTTACTCTTTCGATTACAATTGGTATAAATCTATGATTTGCTCCACAAATTTCAGAACATTGACCATATAATACACCAGGACGATTGATTAAGAAATTGATTTGATTTAATCGTCCTGGTGTAGCGTCTGTTTTTACACCTAAGGCTGGGACGGTTCATGAATGAATAACGTCACCTGCGGTTACCAAGGTTCGAATTTGTGTATTAACAGGTAATGTAGTTCGATTATCAACATCTAGTAATCGGAAAGAATTTAAATTATCTGGTGTTGATATATATGAATCAAATTCGATTGGTTTTTTGAAATCTATATATTCATAAGATCAATATCATTGATGTCCAATGGTTTTCAAAGTAATTAAGGGATCTATTGATTCATCTAGTAAATATAATAATCGTAAAGAAGGTAGAGCAATAAAAATTAAAGTGATAGCCGGTAGAATTGTTCAAATTACTTCAATAGATTGACCTTCTAAAAGATAACGATTTAAGAATCCATTAAAAAATAGGGTTGTTATTACATATGCAACTAGAATTGTAATTATTGAAAGAATTAATAATGTGTGATCATGAAATATAATTAACTGTTCTATTAAGGGGGATGATCTATTTTGTAAATTTAGATTTGATCATGTAGCCATTTACTAAAAAAAGGGTAACCTTTATATATGAAGCTTAAATTCATTGCACTTTTCTGCCATATTAGTATAAATTAATTAGATAAAATAGGTAACTCGGAGTATGAATGTTCTGCAGGAGGAGAATTTTGTAATCATTCTAATGATCTGATTAAACTAAGAGGATATACTGATGGTCGTTGAGAAATCATACTCTCTCATATAATAATAACTAGAATTATAATACCAATTAGTGAAATTGTTGAACCTAAAGATGATAAAATATTTCATGATGTATAAGCGTCTGGATAATCTGAGTATCGTCGTGGTATTCCTGCTAGTCCTAAAAAATGTTGAGGAAAAAATGTTAAATTTACTCCAATAAATATAACTGTGAATTGAATTTTTAATCATTTTGGATTTAAGGTTAATCCTGTAAATAAAGGATATCAATGAATAAATCCAGCTATAATAGCAAATACTGCTCCTATTGAAAGTACATAATGGAAATGAGCAACAACATAATAAGTATCATGGAGAATGATATCAATGGATGAATTAGCCAGAACAATACCTGTTAATCCCCCAATTGTAAATAAAAAAACAAAACCTAATGCTCACAGTAGAGCTGGATTATAAGATAATTGTGCTCCATGAAGAGTGGCCAATCATCTAAAAATTTTAATTCCAGTTGGAACTGCAATAATTATTGTAGCTGAAGTAAAATAGGCCCGCGTATCAACGTCTATACCTACTGTGAATATATGATGAGCTCAAACAACAAATCCTAATAAACCAATTGCTAATATTGCATAAATTATTCCTAATGTTCCAAATGCTTCCTTTTTTCCTCTTTCCTGACTAATAATATGAGAAATTATCCCAAATCCAGGTAAAATTAAAATATAAACTTCTGGGTGACCGAAAAATCAGAATAAGTGTTGGTATAAAATAGGATCCCCTCCTCCAGCTGGATCGAAGAATGATGTATTTAAATTCCGGTCAGTTAATAATATAGTAATAGCTCCTGCTAAAACTGGTAGAGAAAGAAGTAATAGAAGGGCTGTAATTCCTACAGCTCATACAAATAAGGGTGTTTGGTCTAAGGATATTCCAGGAGCTCGCATATTAATTATTGTTGTAATAAAATTCACGGCTCCTAAAATTGATGAAATACCAGCTAAATGTAATGAGAAAATTGCTAAATCTACAGAAGCTCCTGCATGGGCAATTCCAGCAGATAAAGGTGGATATACTGTTCAGCCTGTTCCTGCCCCACTTTCAACTATTCTTCTAGTCAATAGGAGTGTTAAAGAAGGAGGTAATAATCAGAATCTTATGTTATTTATTCGGGGAAATGCTATATCAGGGGCACCTAATATTAAAGGTACTAATCAATTTCCAAATCCCCCAATTATGATTGGTATTACTATAAAGAAAATTATAACAAATGCATGTGCTGTAACAATTACATTGTAAGTTTGATCATCTCCAATAAGATAGCCTGGTTGACCTAATTCAGTTCGAATTAAAATTCTCAATGAAGTTCCTACTATTCCTGATCAGGCTCCTAAAATGAAATATAATGTTCCAATATCTTTGTGATTAGTTGAGAATAATCATCGTTGCGATAAAATGGCTGAATTGAAGGCGATAAATTGTAAATTTATTCATGGAACTATTTTCCTTTTATCAATGGCTTTATATTCAAAATAAAAAATGATATTAGACTGCAATTCTAAAGGTGTAGAAGTACTAAGGCCTAAAACAATGTTTCATTTATAGCTTTGAAGGCTATTAGTTTAATTAACTTAAGACCTTAAAGACTATATATGAGTAAGGCATAAAGAGGTAAAGAAAATAAGGAGATTGATGTAAAAATTATGATAACATTGTTATTTTTGAATAAGATTTGCTGGTAATTTCATTTTAAGGTTGATCTATTAAGTAAATACGAAGATATAGCAAGTTGAAGGTAATAGAAGAGGGTGATTAAGGTGAAGGAAACTATGAAAATAATTATGAAGATATTTTGATCTGAAGTGGATTGAATAACTATTCATTTAGGTAGAAATCCTAAAAATGGAGGTAATCCACCTAAAGATATTATGTTCAACATAACAGCTAATTTAATTTTTTGGGAGTAAGATTTAAACGTGAATTGATTGATAATAGAATTGGATGAGTTTATGAAGATGATTATTAATGTGGTAGTTAAAATGGAATAAATAATGAAATAAATTTGTCATAATATTTCAGATACGGTTATTGCTATTATTATTCATCCGATGTGATTAATAGATGAATATGCTATAATCTTTCGAATTGATGTCTGATTTAATCCACCAATCGAGCCTACTAAAATGGAAGAAATAATAATGAAATACAGAAATTGATATTGGCAATTTAAATAAGAAATAATTGCAATAGGTGCTAATTTTTGTCATGTTATTAAAATTAAACAATTAATTCATGAAAGTCCTTCCATTACTATTGGAAATCATAAATGAAAAGGGGCAGCTCCTATTTTGATTATCAATGTTGCTGAAATTAATGTATGTATTAATTCCTCAATCAACTTATTTAAATCTGGTAAAATATAGGAAATCAAAATAAAAGTTAAAAAAGCTGATGATGCTATTGCTTGAATTACAAAATATTTTATAGATGCTTCGGATGATATAATATTATTTTTATTATATATTAATGGAATAAAAGCTAGAAGATTAATTTCTAAACCTATTCATGTGGCTGGTCATGAATTAGATATAATTGAAATTAATGTACCTAACACTAATATTATAAAAAAAAGGGTTTTTGAAGGATTTAAAATGATAATTAAAAAGAAAAGGATTAATACCTTTATAAATGGGGTATGAACCCATTAGCTTAATTAGCTTATCTTTTTATATTTTGGTGTATGATGCACGAAGGATTTTGAATCTTTAAGTAGTAGTTTAATTCTACTAAATATAATGAAAGTAAAGATTTTTTACATTATTTATCCTATCAAGATAATCCTTTAATCAGGCATTTCATT